TATACTATAGCTAACTCATTTCATTATATTATAAAAAAATTCATTAACTCATTAGAATCAAAAATTTTCTATATATTTTAGATATATATTATATATGGATATGGTTACTTTTTTTATTACAAATATCAAGAATATCTCTATTATCCATTAAAAAATGAAGACTCAAACTAGAGTTTTTGGAAAAAGCCCCTTATCGGATTTGAACCGATGACTTACGCCTTACCATGGCGTTACTCTACCGCTGAGTTAAAAGGGCCTATTTTATTCCATTCCTGAATGAGCCAACGTGTAGACATATATACATCTATATCTACATATATTATATACATAGGTGCATCCAGTAGGCTCATAGTGTTGCATTTGAGAATCGTTTTTTTAGTCAGCCAACGAATTTCTTTTTCATTTACTTTTATTGATATTGACCCCTATCACAACGAGATTGGAGTAATTGATACACAATTTGACGTAGATCAAAGATATTTTGATATGCGATCAAATCATGTAATGAAAAGATTCAACTCGTACTTGGAATCAAGCTCTTAAAAAAAGAAAAGTATTGTTTCTGAATTTCATTTCCTAGCTGTGAGCTAGGATAAAAGTGGAAGAATAGAGCCTTTTTCTGTTGGACAAATCCCTGGGGATCCTATACTTCAACTTCATTAATTCTAACCCATTTAATTAATATTAATAATTATATAACAGAATAACATAACCCATTTATAATATTCCTTCTCATAAAATGAAGTATTTCTCCTTTTCTAGTTCTATATCATTAGAAGGGATAAATAGTATATAATCTATATCTATATAGATATAGAAAACGATAACTTTTGAATGGTTCATGAACCATGAATGAAAAAGAAAAAAATTCTATCGGAATCATGAAAGATAGAAAACTTTTTTGGATTTAGTCATACTATTCTATTATATTGACAATTACCAAAAACTATTCATACTATGAGTATAGTATAATATGATGTCGATCGGGCAGATATGCCCCCATCGTCTAGTGGTTCAGGACATCTCTCTTTCAAGGAGGCAGCGGGGATTCGACTTCCCCTGGGGGTAGGGTACTACGAAAGGAGGTTGATCATGTATTATCAATAAGTCTCGAGTTGATTCTTCCTGGGTCGATGCCCGAGTGGTTAATGGGGACGGACTGTAAATTCGTTGGCAATATGTCTACGCTGGTTCAAATCCAGCTCGGCCCAAGAATTCTCCGATCCATCATGAGATTTAATTATATAAGAAATTTGTCCTGCGGAAACGCCAGGTAAAAAAATAGGAAATAGATTTTCTATCCTATTTTTTATATATCTTCTTCATTTTTTAATGATCTAGATTCATCATATCTAAAGCTGCAAAGAAAAGATAGGGAAAGAATTACAGAAGAAAAGTCATTGAATTATTTAATCTCATATGAATTTAACACGATTTTACATTTTACAGGAGGATTACTGGGAATCCATATCGTTCTCAAAAAAGTACATATCCGTGTGGATATTAATAGATAAAAAAGAATACTTTTATGCAATACGACGATTCTAAATCTAAATGGAGCTGTTTTTAATCAAATTATTGCGAATATATATGTTGTATACCTTATTTCTCTGGGATTGTAGTTCAATCGGTCAGAGCACCGCCCTGTCAAGGCGGAAGCTGCGGGTTCGAGCCCCGTCAGTCCCGACCTAATATCTGATGATTCTACCAATTCATCTTTTTTTTTCTCTGTCAAGAGTTGTGGAGTGGGATTTTATTCCCAGAGGGGTCCTTAATCTTTTTTTTATTTCATTGAAGGGGAAGGCCCTATCGCCAAAAGAACAAACAAACTCTTTTTGTCGAAATATTGGATCTTTTCTTCTTCTTTTTTTCCATTTTACTTCTACTATTTGGGTTGTACGTGTGGCCGATGGAAGTGGAAGATGGGTCAGATGATACCTTATCATATATTTCAAATTCTATAAAAGAAAGAAGACGGTAAGTTCTAGACAATAACGAACGAACGGATAAAGAATGAAAAATTCAACGGGATTCTTGATTGGATTAGGAATTACATTTTTATTCTATTTTTTCCGTATGGATAAAAGATCTTTCTATGTTATACTATTCCATTCTCTATGATGAATGGGTTTGATAGTTTAGATATTGTTATTCATGATATTGAATCGATTCAATATCATTGGGATGTAGTTCTCCCATTGAATTTACAGGAGAAAATTTTAGAATCTCTATGGGATTAGATCCCGAGTTATTATCAAGTAAAAAAACGACGAAATTATGGAAGTAAATATTCTCGCATTCATTGCTACTGCACTGTTCATTCTAGTTCCTACTGCTTTTTTACTTATCATTTACGTAAAAACGGTCAGTCAAAATGATTAATTTGAATCAAGCTTGACTTCTTAATTCTTATGAATCGTGTGAAGAAATAAAAGGGATTCAAATCCTACGTCTAAAATGAAATGGGCGGATTAAAAGCAACAATATATAAGATTTCATAGTATGGTAGAAAGAAATATAGGAACCTTTCTACCATACTAAAAATTTTTCTCTAAAATGAGTTAGAAAGTTGGGTTGTATAAAGAAAAATATAGAGGCTTGGTATGGATAACTCCGCAATATGTGTCTATATGTACATATATATACATATGTGTAATATGTAATATAGATATTAAACTCTAATTCGAGTTCCTTGATTTGCTACATCCATTGGATTTGTACCAATTTCGATTAATAGTAATAGAATAAGATATAATAGAATTCCCACCTTTACTCTTATGTCTTACGGTTTTTTTTTAATTACTTTTTGTTTTCTTATTTGATTTCTGATATAGATCCAAGAATCCACCGAAACAATTAAGTCACTGGAAGAAGATATGGTATGGGCGTAGAATGGATTATATCAAAGAAAGTCATTCCTTTTTTTAGCATTCCGAAAAAAAAAAAGGAATTCATTTCGTCGTTAACAGAACAGGTGATTTAAGGAATTCTATGCTATGGAAATTCTTCCTATTTTTCATTTAAAAAGCATATGCCACCTATTCATAACGCGTGAACCGTGATATTAAATTAAGTGAGTTGATACAACAAAACATAAACAAATTTTCTAAGAGTCTAAAACAAAGGTAAATGCGCAAGCAATATATGAACCGACCAGGGCAAGATCGTAGTACTTCGTTGGACAGACACAATATCAATGGTTCCCTCGGTATAAACTACGTATCCACATAATAACAGATAGACTTCCTCTTTAAACTGTAAAGCGAGAAAAAAGGGGGGTGTTTTGCTCCTCATTGTAATATCCCTGTAGAATTCTGTTAAGAGCCAGTTCGTTAAACTATAACTATTTTTAGGGCGAATTCAGGTATAAAAACGTCATATGATGCGTATTCCTTATTACTTTCAAAATAGGAGCGTGGGATTAAATATTTGTTTGATTGAAAGGTTATTCTTCATCTATTACTTTATACTTTAACTGGATTCCAAATTTTGATTTTGAAATGAAGATATCTTTCTTTAAAAACGTTTTGCAGAACAATTATAAAACTAGTAATGTAATACAGTTTGATTACTCAACTCAATTAAATTAGTAATGACCCTATAGTCCACTTCTTCCCCATACTACAAGTGAAAGGGAAAATGTAAAGACTACCATTAAAGCAGCCCAAGCAAGACTTACTATATCCATGTGAATTATGTCCCCTATCTCTATGAATATAAAGAAACTCTTTCATTATTGATCACTAATAATAATGTAATCAATGGCGCAGAGTCAAAAAGGGATTCTGAACGAAGACTATTGATGAACCGACCCAATAACTCCACACATAACAAGCTCATATATGATTTCTAGTAGAATTTGGAAGCATTAAGTACAAGCAAGACACGCAATTCTTTTTTTGTATGCTAATTAGCAAGGGAATGCTATTAATTACACATGTAGTAATACCCGTTGTTTCTTTTCTTACCCCTTTTAATATCATTAGAATCAAACGAATAGAATAAAAAAAGTATAACAATATACAATCAAGATAGATCACTATCTATACTATACTATCTATAATACATCTCTATCTACCATTTGGTCTAATCTTTACGGCCTACCCAGTATTTCACAAAGACACCCGGAAAATCCCCTATTCTATTACACTTTTGTTTGGGCGTTATCGAAAATAACGAAATTTTTTCAACCCTTCCTTTCGGTTTTTTGATTCTATAAAAGAAACCAGCACTCAATATTGATTGAATATCTGAGCACTCATAAATTCTTGCGAGTCTGTATATCAAGCATCTTTTACCCTTTCAACAACTACCAATTCCCAAGCCAACTATATATGAATATGATTCAAAAAAAAAGTCATTAGACAGTACATTCGATTAGTATTGGAAGTTTTGATAGCCTAGCCCTTCCTATACGAAAATCCTCGTCGGAATCTCAGGCGCAAGGATTGATAGTCTTTGAATCTCAAGCTTCTTAAAATCAAGCAAGTATTGAAAGTTCGAGTCCTTTTCCTCTGCTTATACTAGGCGAGGATTCGGCGGTTTAGATTATATCAGCAAGCAAAATATTTCTGGTTTTTTTGATCAGGCGACACCCGGATTTGAACTGGGGAAAAAGGATTTGCAGTCCCCCGCCTTACCACTCGGCCATGTCGCCAAAACAAGAAAATAGATGGAAATTTTTTTGAGTCACACAGTAAAAAAGTTAGTGCAAATTGGACCCATTAACTATTGACTGTTAATTCATGAAAAGTTCTTTGATCTCCAATTGTGTTTCCTTAATAGCGCAAGAAAATTCAATTGATACACAACTAATTTGAGTAAGTATCAAGAATTTTCTTGAATCAATCCTTTTCAATTTCAAGTATAATAACAATGATGTGTATATGTAAACCCCGGAACATAAATATATACTTAATCTGGGATCTTATTTATAGATAAGATTCCCACAGGCAACTAAGGTAATTAGCGTGCTTCATTTTTTCATTGAATATATGGAAATAGAAATTATGATAGAACATAGCGTGGGCCCGCGTTACCCAAAGCAGAACGGGATAAGCGATATGCAGATAGTCTTCGTGTACTTAATATTATATTAATAAAAAGGACTTTTTTTTTGAGGGGGGCGCTTCAACCGGTATTCTACGAATTTGACTAACAAATGGGTAAAATGCCTCCCTTTTCTGCGAATCATTTTTTTTAACAAAGGAATCCAATCCGTGAAAAAGTTAAGTGCGAAAAAAAAAGAAACTCCGGAAGGTTCCTTTCTGTCTTTATCTCATTCATAGAGAACAGATCAAATTTGGAATCCTTTTACTTTTTTCTGGTATCTGATTAACGGATCTTAATATCATAGTAATAGGTAGAAATTGAATTCTTTTTGATATTCTATATAAGACAAGATTCCATAAATAAGTCTAACCGTCCTACCTAATTTTGTTTTTAGGAATGAATGTTTTATGAATTTATTTGTATTTGTTGCAAATAAATTCTATTCTCTTTATTTCTCCGCCGGTACGTATTTCATACATTCGATCTATGATATGGAGTTGGGTAAAATTTCATGTGATTCAGTAAACAGAATAGAATTCCATCATTGCTAGATCAATCCACATCATTGCTAGATCAATCCATACGGTTCGATAAAGAATGAGACCTGGAAAATGAATGGGACTTTTTCAATAAATGGGAAACAAAAAATGCTCCGGGATGGAAATGAGGGAATGTCTACAATACCTGGGTTTAGTCAGATACAATTTGAGGGATTTTGTAGATTCATTGATCAGGGATTGGCGGAAGAACTTTATAAGTTTCCAAAAATTGAAGATACAGATCAAGAAATTGAATTTCAATTATTTGTGGAAACATATCAATTAGTAGAACCCTTGATAAACGAACGAGATGCTGTGTATGAATCACTCACATATTCTTCTGAATTATATGTGCCTGCGAGATTAATTTGGAAAAACAGTAGGGATACGCAAGAACAAACCATATTTATTGGAAAAATTCCTTTAATGAATTCTTTTGGAACCTTTATAATAAATGGAATATACAGAATTGTGATCAATCAAATATTGCAAAGCCCCGGTATTTATTACCGTTCAGAGTTGGATCATAACGGAATTTCGGTATATACCAGTACCATAATATCAGATTGGGGAGGAAGATCAGAATTAGAGATTGATAGAAAAGCAAGGATATGGGCGCGTGTAAGTAGGAAACAAAAAATATCTATTCTAGTTCCATCATCAGCTATGGGTTCAAATCTAAGAGAAATTATAGATAATGTTTGCTACCCTGAAATTTTCTTGTCTTTCCTGAATGATAAGGAAAAAAAAAAAATTGGATCAAAGGAAAATGCAATTTTGGAGTTTTATCAACAATTTGCTTGTGTAGGTGGGGATCCGGTATTTTCGGAGTCCTTATGTAAGGAATTACAAAAAAAATTTTTTCAACAAAGATGCGAATTAGGAAGGATTGGTCGACGAAATATGAATCGTAGACTTAATCTTGATATACCCCAGAACATTACATTTTTGTTACCACGGGATATCTTGGCGGCTGCAGATCATTTGATCAGAATGAAATTTGGAATGGGTACACTTGACGATATGAATCATTTGAAAAATAAACGTATACGTTCTGTAGCGGATCTGTTACAAGATCAATTCGGATTGGCTCTGGTTCGTTTAGAAAATGTGGTTCGAGGGACTATAGGTGGAGCAATTAGGCATAAATTGATACCGACGCCGCATAATTTGGTAACCTCTACTCCATTAACAACCACTTATGAATCATTTTTTGGCCTACACCCCTTATCTCAAGTTTTGGATCGAACGAATCCATTGACACAAATAGTTCATGGGCGAAAATTGAGTTATTTAGGTCCTGGGGGTTTGACAGGGCGAACTGCTAGTTTTCGGATACGAGATATCCATCCTAGTCACTATGGGCGTATCTGCCCAATTGACACATCGGAAGGAATCAATGTTGGACTCATTGGATCCTTAGCAATTCATGCGAGGATTGGTCATTGGGGGTCATTAGAAAGGCCCTTTTATGAAATTTCTGAGAAATCAAAAGAGGTACGCGTGGTTTATTTATCACCAAGTAGAGATGAATACTATATGGTAGCGGCAGGCAATTCTTTGGCGTTGAATCGGGGTATTCAGGAAGAACAGGTTGTTCCAGCTCGATATCGCCAAGAATTCCTGACTATTACATGGGAACAGATTCATCTTCGAAGCATTTTTCCCTTCCAATATTTTTCTATTGGAGCTTCTCTTATTCCTTTTATCGAACACAATGACGCAAACCGGGCTTTAATGAGTTCTAATATGCAACGTCAAGCAGTTCCACTTTGTCGATCCGAGAAGTGTATTGTTGGAACGGGGTTGGAACGCCAAGTAGCTCTCGATTCGGGGGTTTCCGTTATAGCCGAACACGAGGGAAAGATCATTTATACTGATACTGACAAGATCATGTTATCAGGTAATGGGGACACTCTAAGCATTCCATTGGTTATGTATCAACGTTCCAATAAAAATACTTGTATGCATCAAAAACCTTGGGTTCCACGGGGTAAATGTATTAAAAAGGGACAAATTTTAGCGGATGGTGCCGCTACAGTTGGTGGCGAGCTCGCTTTGGGAAAAAATGTATTAGTAGCTTATATGCCGTGGGAGGGGTACAATTTTGAAGATGCGGTACTTATTAACGAACGTCTGGTATATAGAGATATTTATACTTCTTTTCACATACGGAAATATGAAATTCAAACTCATGTGACAAGCCAAGGTCCTGAAAGAATCACTAATGAAATACCACATTTAGAAGCCCACTTACTTCGCAATTTAGACAGAAATGGAATTGTGATGCTGGGGTCGTGGGTAGAAACGGGTGATATTTTAGTAGGTAAATTAACGCCACAGATAGCCAAAGAATCGTCATATGCCCCGGAAGATAGATTATTACGGGCCATACTTGGTATTCAGGTATCCGCGGCAAAGGAAACTTGTCTAAAACTACCTATAGGTGGCAGAGGCCGAGTTATTGATGTGAGATGGATTCAGAAAAAGGGGGGTTCCAGTTATAATCCAGAAACGATTCGTGTATATATTTCACAGAAACGTGAAATAAAAGTAGGGGATAAAGTAGCTGGAAGACATGGGAATAAGGGTATCATTTCAAAAATTTTGCCTAGACAAGATATGCCTTATTTGCAAGATGGAACACCCGTTGATATGGTCTTCAACCCATTAGGAGTACCTTCACGAATGAATGTCGGACAGATATTTGAATGCTCACTCGGGTTAGCAGGGAATCTGCTAGACAGGCATTATCGAATATCACCCTTTGACGAGAGATATGAGCAAGAGGCTTCGAGAAAACTAGTGTTTTCTGAATTATATCAAGCCAGTAAACAAACCGCGAATCCATGGGTATTTGAACCCGAGTATCCGGGAAAAAGCAGAATCTTTGATGGAAGAACGGGGGATCCTTTTGAACAACCTGTTATAATAGGAAAGTCCTATATTCTGAAATTAATTCATCAAGTTGATGATAAAATTCATGGACGTTCTAGTGGACATTACGCACTTGTTACACAACAACCCCTTAGAGGAAGGGCCAAGCAAGGGGGACAACGGGTAGGAGAAATGGAAGTTTGGGCTCTAGAGGGGTTTGGTGTTGCTCATATTTTACAAGAGATGCTTACTTATAAATCGGATCATATTCGAGCTCGTCAGGAAGTACTTGGTACTACGATCATGGGAGGGACAATATCGAACCCCGAGGATGCTCCTGAATCTTTTCGATTGCTCGTTCGAGAACTACGATCTTTGGCTCTGGAACTGAACCATTTCCTTGTATCTGAGAAGAACTTCCAGATTAATAGGAAGGAAGCTTGATCGGAATGAATTCAAAAATTTCTTTTATGATCGACCGATATAAACATCAACAACTTCGAATTGGATTAGTTTCTCCTCAACAAATAATTACTTGGGCCGAGAAAATTTTACCTAATGGAGAGATTGTTGGAGAGGTAACAAAACCCTATACTTTTCATTACAAAACCAATAAACCGGAAAAAGATGGGTTGTTTTGTGAAAGAATTTTTGGACCCATAAAAAGTGGAATTTGTGCTTGTGGAAATTATCGAGTAATCGGAGATGAAAAAGAAGACCCGAAATTTTGTGAACAATGTGGAGTCGAATTTGTGGATTCTCGAGTACGAAGATATCAAATGGGATACATTAAACTCGCGTGTCCAGTAACTCATGTGTGGTATTTGAAGCGTCTTCCTAGTTATATCGCGAATCTTTTAGATAAACCTCTTAAAGAGTTAGAAGGCCTTGTATACTGCGATGTGTGATTTGATCGAAATTCTGATTTTACAGATTCGTAATGCGAAACTGTCATCCCGTTCAATCCGATTGGGATGCCCCGGCTCTGACATGTCTCTTAGTACCTAGTAGGAGTAACATGAAGCTCGGAATTTTGGGTGTATTCAATACTCCAATATAGAAGGGGAATTGATCTATGGTCGATTCCGTAACAGAGAAAAAGGAATTGCTAGTTGTACCTCGTTAAAAAAATTCTTTCTCGGAATTAATCATTCCGCTTATTTTAGAAAGAAATTCTGTTCAAGTAAACAAATATGGCATGGTTGCGGGAGTCTATGCATCGCATATAGGCTTTAACATGACATAACCGTCGAGGTGAAGTAGGGGCCTAAAAGATCAGATGGAACAATATATAGACAAGTAAATCCCTTATGGGTTCTAAGGGATTCTTTATAATATTAATAAAAGGATTCCTCATTCGAAGGGAAGTAGACTACTCAAGAATTTCACATTTCATTTATCATTTATTTTGTATAGTAAATTGAATTTCTTTTATGTAGTAATTAATAAATAAGGAATTCATAAAATAAAATATATATCAAAGATATAACTAAAAGGAAGAATGAATCAATGAAAAGTTGGTTGGTCCTCAC